AGGGCTTGTTTGGTTCAATTCCTGAATAAAGTCACTATGAGTTTAGTATATATACTTATTATAATAGATGTACATCTATATATCTTATAATAAGGATATAATTAAGGATAGGGGTTCATTCAGGAATGAACAATTTTACTTATCCAGTAAATTAAATATTAAATATAGGGTTAGGGTATACTAGTGAATACTAGGTAAAATAGTTATTTGATAAATATCAATACAATGAATTGTTTCAAGACCTACCATAATTGACATCATAACTAAATTCATTAGAGTGATACATGTATCCACTAATTTAACATAGATCCAAGATATTTCATTGAATCATTGATAAAGAGATTCGGAGTGGCCTTTGAAACAAATTTTTTAGTGAAAAGAATTCTATAGAATCGTGAAAGACGGAAAGATCCTTCGTATCGAGTCATACCATTCCATTATATTGACAATTTAAAAAAACTATTCATACTATGAGCATAGTATGATGGCGGTCGTGCAAGTATGCCCCCATCGTCTAGCGGTTCAGGACATCTCTCTTTCAAGGAGGCAGCGGGGATTCGACTTCCCCTGGGGGTAGGGTGCTACGAAAGGAAGTTGATCGTGGATTATCAATAAGCCTGGAATTGATTCTTCCTGGGTCGATGCCCGAGCGGTTAATGGGGACGGACTGTAAATTCGTTGGCAATATGTCTACGCTGGTTCAAATCCAGCTCGGCCCAATAATTCGCCGATCCACCCTGAAATGATATAACCCATTTGTTGCTATTTCAGAAATGTCCGATCCCCCAATACGGAAGAGAAAAATTTTCTGATATATCTATACCACTACTTATTGACGCTATTTTTACAACAAATTCCTTGCTAATGATCTAGATTCATATCAGGATCTCTAAGTATAAAGTCAAGTTTAAGGAAAAGAGTAAATAAAATAACTTTTTTCATTGAAAAAGTTATTATCCAATTGATTTGGCAATACCGAAAGGATTAGTAATAATCCAGGCTGCTCTCACTAAAGTTAATATACATATGGGTATCAATATATCACACTCGCGGCTCTGTTACAACACGCTAATTCTAATCTAAATTGAAAGGGTTACAATGAAATAATAAAATATGTATACTTTATTTTATTATGGTATTTACTTGGGATTGTAGTTCAATTGGTCAGAGCACCGCCCTGTCAAGGCGGAAGCTGCGGGTTCGAGCCCCGTCAGTCCCGACGAATCCAAATTCAATAAAAAAATATATAAATTCATCTCTCTATTTTTTGTGAAAAGAAGTACAAATAGCAGAATTTCATTCCCAACGGCGATCCCTCTTTTTTTTTTTTTTTGTTTCACATTTATCATCAAACAAATGGGGTAATTTCCATTTCTTCTATTAGTACGGATTTGATGGGAGAGAGACCTATATGGATTAGTACAATTATTATTTTATTAGTACAATTATTTTATTAGCATCAGATTGAGGATTCCGCGGGATCCCGTACTGGGTCTGGCTTTTTATTTTTTTTCGATTACTCCCGATCTGTGGAATAGAGTTAGAGTACTGTATGTTTCCCGGGAGTACATAAACGGAATTTGTACGATATAAAATAAATTTAACATAGTTACTGCGATAGATTTAATCTTAAAAGTATATCCTTTTCTGGCCCTATTTTGTGTAACCTCAATTTCTAATTTCACTAATTTGAAATAGTCTATCTCATTCAAATTTCACATTGAGCTTTTGATATATGCGTCCCGTTACTAATTCAAGTAAAGAGGATTTAAAAAATAAAGATCAAACAAGGATCACTTTTTTATTAACGAGGTAATGAAATTTTTTTTTATAAGGGTTTTTTCCTTGAAAGAACAAACCTTTTAACTTTATATATAAATAGTTAATTTAATGGAATATTAGATTTTTTATACCAGAACTTGTACTCGTCTTTATGATACTTCTTTTGTTTTCCAAGAAGATTAGATCATTAAAAAAAGGAGTTTAGAACTTAACTCCTTCCTTTTTTTCATTTAGCTTCGAGGGTTGGGTGGGGTTTGTTTAGAACCAATGGTAAGTGGAAAGGTGGTTCGATGATACTTCATCAGATGATTGTACAAAGAGGGTGGTAGATTATAGAAAAGAAATAATGTAAAAGAATTATAAATAAATAAAAAAAAAATAAAGGAATTATTGAGTGGATCAGGAATCAAATTTTGAGTTCGGTATGGATAAAAGATCTTCCTATGTTATACTATTTAATTCTTGACCATGGATCGATTTGATAGCTCAGATATTGTTATTCATGATATTGATCCGATTCGATATCATCGAGATGTAATTCATCCCATTGAATTTACAGGCGAACGATTTATTATCTCTATGGGATTAACTCCCGAGTTATTGCGAATTAAAGAAAAATTAAACAATGAGATTATGGAAGTAAATATTCTCGCATTTATTGCTACTGCACTGTTTATTCTAGTTCCTACCGCTTTTTTACTTATAATATACGTAAAAA